TTGATTATAGCTAAAACGAAACTAATTATTTCAGTAATTTTGAAATTTGTTATTAGAAATATTTGAATTAGTTAGCATTTTTAATTCTTTAGAATTCCTAGAATTCTAATACATTAACATTTTCAAATACCTTATTGAAAGAAGTTTACGTTAAGTGTTGAGAAACATAAAATGGATATCCATTTTATATCACTAAAATTTATTAAATTAATATAATAATTAGAATAAATAATCTAATTATTATTTTCTAGAATATTGATCAATATCAAAAAATCGAAATCTATAGCTATTGCTATTATGAATAGCTAATACTGAATAATTCCTATTAATCAAAAAAAAAGATCCTATTCGTTTACGATGTATACACAATTTTTGCTCTATTTGAGCCCGCTTAGCTCAGAGGTTAGAGCATCGCATTTGTAATGCGATGGTCATCGGTTCGATTCCGATAGCCGGCTTTTGTCTATTTGTTTTGATTTTCACATGATTGAGAGTGTATTTTTGAAATCAAAGAACATTGAAATGGCTTTTTCCCTTTTTTCCAAGGGTTGCCGACCAATTATATGCCCCCTTTCAATTAGCAAAAAAACAGTAAGAATTCGGTTTCGGCAGAACAAAAAGAGGATTATTTTTTTTTTCTAATAAATTTCTATTTCTATTGCTATTTATATGATATATAAATTAATATAGAAAGAAAATGATTTCTATACATTTCTATACATAAATCAAAAATGGTAATTCTATTACTCCAATTCAATCCATTTCTTAATTCTTTTTAGGACAATACTTCATTGTATTATTATTATTGTATTTCGCCTCGCTTAATTTATCAATTTATTTAGTTCAGTTTGTTTATGTCCAAACAAAAAAGGAGTCTTCATGTCGGGGGCCTCGTTTCAAAAAAATACGTCGTCTTGGGGCTTTACCAGGTCTAACTAGTAAAGGGCCTAGGGCCGGAAGCGATTTTAGAAACCAATTGCGCTCTGGGAAAAAATCTCAATATCGTATTCGTTTAGAAGAAAAACAAAAATTGCGTTTTCATTATGGTCTTACCGAACGACAATTACTAAAATATGTTTGTATAGCCGGAAAAGCCAAGGGGTCAACAGGTCGGGTTTTACTACAATTACTTGAGATGCGTTTGGATAACATCCTTTTCCGATTGGGTATGGCTTCGACTATTCCCCAAGCCCGCCAATTAGTTAACCATAGACATATTTTAGTTAATGACCGTATAGTAGATATACCAAGTTATCGCTGCAAACCACACGATATTATTATGGCGAGCCATGCTCAAAAATATAGAGATATGATTCAAAGTTATCTTAATTCATCTTCTCATAAGGAAGTTCCAAAACATTTGACTCTTCACCCATTCCAATATAAAGGATTAGTCAATCAAATAATCGAGAGTAAAGCGATTGGTTTGAAAATAAATGAATTGCTAGTCGTCGAATATTATTCTCGGCAAACTTAAACCTAACTCAACTAAGAAGAGGTTTGGACAACTTTATTACCCCTACCCCCTTTCCTTCCCATAAAAAAAGTAACTAAAAAAGGACGCAGGATAAAGTACTTATCCAGGGAATAGCAATAGCAAATCGATATCAAAATTACCGAGGGTTCCGAGTTCTACCTTTTTGAATTTTAGTATGTGTTGTTCTTTGATACATTGTGTTCATTAAGATTGGTAAATTAGTTGAGGGTACGGAAAGAGAGGGATTCGAACCCTCGGTAAACAAAAGCCTACATAGCAGTTCCAATGCTACGCCTTGAACCACTCAGCCATCTCTCCTACGTAATGATTATGCCCCATCAACCGAATCAATAGCGAGCCACTTTTATTTTTTCTTTACTTGATCCTTCAAAAATTCCGGGCAATCAATTCGAAAAAAAGTATGAAAAAACAAAAAGAGGAAAGATATCGATTTTATAGATATCCATTTATGTTTATCTAGTGCTCCCATCCTTTTCGGATATTTTGACACGAATTCAATCAATCGTAAGGAATCAACTAATTGGTCTATCTATTTTGTTTTTTTCTTCAATTTCGAGATGAGATGGGAATCAGACTAGGACCTCTTCATTCTTATACTAGTCGACTAGATTTGTATGAAATCGAAACTATTTCTTATTATTTTATTTAATTCCGGTCAAAAAGAAAGAATTTAAGGAAGAGGAGTTTTCAAATTTTTTAAATTCTGTTTTTATGTTATTTCGTAGTGTCCAATTCCTTTGTTTGTGGGGAATCATTTTCTTACGAAAGGTAATGAAAAGAATTTGAGAGTGGATTGCTATCTATGACTAAATCGAGTATAAATGGAAATTTTATTGATAAAACCTTTTCAATTGTAGCCAATATCTTATTACGAATAATTCCGACAACTTCAGGAGAAAAGGAGGCATTTACCTATTACAGAGATGGTGTGATTTGATCATTAGTTTACATATCTTTTCGATCTCAATTTTATTTACCGCCTTCAGTCTTATAAGACTGACG